CCTTTTTAATCTTATAAAACCTTTTTTGGACTTTACTTTTACATTGGTGCAAAAACAATTTTTTTTGCAACCAGTGTATTGTATTCATATCTTAATTAGAAGTTCCGAGATGGAGTTTTTTTTGTCTTACATAGATAGAACAAACAATATTACTCTATCCCAAATCACGTGAGCATTCATTACTAAGGGATACTCCAGTATCGATATTTAGTCATTTGAGGGGTTTTTATTAGTTTTAATAGAAGCAGAAAATATATATTTTATTTTGCTATATCCGTGGATTACTTATCCTTACGAAACGAAATATCAGACGAAATAGAACGATTTTAGAAAGGATATAATGAAATTCTTTGATTGGTTTTTCCCAGAGAGAGAAATGATCCATTTTATTTGACCGATGGGTCCAACAAAAACAAACAATTAAAATTACAATTAAATTAATATTTTTTACTATTTTACTATTTAAATTTACTATTTAAATTTTACTATTTAAATATAAATATTCAAATTGAATAGAAAATCGAATTTCATAATTTAAATGGTAAGGTAATTTATTTAATTAAATTATTTAATTACTAAATTAAATGGATTTAATATTTAATAGAAATTAAAATTTAATAGAAATAGAAAATAGAATAAGAATATAATTTAATAGTAATAGAATTTTCTAATTTCTAATTAGAATTTCTAATCCTAAAATAATAAATAAACAGAGAGCTCGTGTTCTTATTCGAAACGCCTCGTGATCTTTAACCAATTCTGCGCTTCAATATAATTACCAGGAGTAAGCGCTATAGCCTGTTTCCAATACTCAGCGGCTTGATCGAACCAAGCCTCCGCTATTTCTGAATCCCCCTGTCGAATGGCCTGTTCTCCCCGGTCGAAATAGGCGGTTCAATTCCTTTCCTTAGAACCGTACTTGAGAGTTTCCTACCTCATACGGCTCGGCAGTCAATTCTTTTGGTGTCCCATTTTTTTACCCTACCCTATATCCAAGTGAATAAGATGAATAAGATTTCTCATAGATCTATCGATTTGTCTCGGGTTAACCAAAAGGGGTTAATTCCATAAGTTTCAAACTTGAATTTTGATTAAATTAATAAGAAGTTTTATCTTTTCTCCCACCTTTCAGAAAAATAAAGCATAGGCGTTTCGGGACTATCGTCCGTTAGATTTTTCTGAAAGGTAACTATCTCGTTTTCATATCATATAGAAATTTATATAGAATCCTTGAAAAAGACTTCTTCCTCATAAAAAAGACTTACTGTCTTTGGGATCTGATGCTACACCGCTGCTCAATAACTTAGGGGGTCGGCTCTATTACATAAGTCGATTCCTAATTTTTATCTCATATCATGACATAAATAAGCAGTTCTTGTTTATTGTATCGACCCAAAACCTCGCTAATTGATCTTTACGGCGCTTCCTCTATCAATTAGATCTTTATCCATAGAATAAAGTATCTAGGCATATATTTCTTCATATTTCGACTTCTATGAAGTTTCTTTTTTTGTTACAGCTGATAAAAATCGTTTTTTGGACGATGCAATATGTAGAAAGCCTTTTTTTTTTTCTAGTATTTTCTTTACTAGCGTATTTAAGCGTATTTATTTACTAGCGTATTTGCTCTTTCTTTCCTTTTATTATTTCTATAGTGGAGATAGTCGCACGTAATGACAGATCACAGCCATATTATTAAAAGCTTGGGGTAAGAACGGGTTTCGTTCTAGTGCTCGAAAATAATATTCTAACGCTTTTGTATGTTCTCCGTTACTTGTGTGGATAAGGCCTATGTTATAGAGTATATAACTTCGATCATAGGGATCAATTTCTAGTCGCATAGCTTCATAATAATTCTGTAAGGCCTCCGCATAATTTCCTTCGGATTGAGCCGACATCCGTTACGGTCGTCATTCGATTCAAAGAATTCTCCGTTCCAAAACCGTACATGAGATTTTCACCTCATACGGCTCCTCCTTTATGTGCATAATGAGAATAATCCGTGGAATTAAAAAAAGGTCGAAAGATTGTCATTATGAACTGAGCAGGGCTAATGTTTTTACAAGAAATCTCTAGCCAACCCTCTTGCAAAAGATCTTTTCTTACCATCAAGCGTGTTCGTATTAGATAAAAAAAAGTAAACTTCAACAATTTCTTTGTTCTCAACGCTCCTTAATTTCCAGGAATTAGTCACTTCAACAATCTTCGATGGTTATATGGGTATCCAAAGTACGAACAAGATGGATGTTTGTTGTCCCAACCATTTCTCTTAGTTCCGATCCCGATAAAGAAAGGGAATCATTAATAACAAAGTTTTCGTGTTGTTGATTCCTAGGTGTAGTGCTTCTTCCTCTATGCCGCCTATTGGTACTAGTGTAGTAGGGTTGACCTACAATACAGACCCATACCTACCATAGGTGTAACCTTTCGCTCAATACTCGAATCAACAATTGAAGCATCTGAGGTTGCATTAATCGGGGATACACGACAGAAGGAATTG